TAATGTTAGCTGGATTTTATTTCTTTTTTTTTTATCTTTTATGCATGAATCATATCTTTTTTACACAAACTGAATTGAATCGCGTACAAATGACACGCAAATGTAATTGACTCTATTTCTGATCCAGGTAAATTGGGAACATCGGTTCCCAGAGTTGGAATTTTAAAAAAGGGGGTCTTTTCATCCTATGCTCCATCCCATCTTGTTTCGGGAAGTTAGTTATTTAGAAAAAAATTCCGTCCCATATTGATTTTATATTTTATCAATATTTTGATTTTCAACGATCCTATCTATTATTTCGTATCCTAGAAACTATATTTTTAGGAATTTTTATTTTTATATAGATTTATTAATTCTAACTATTTTGGTACTAATGAAATTCATTCAAAGCCGATAGGATTAATTCTCCTAAGGGGTTAGACTAAAATAAAAAAAAAAGGAGCAACTTAATTTGGACTTGTTGGGATTTGTACCTAGTCAGTCCGCATCCCCGAGCATAATTCCCATTTTTTTTCTCTTATGTCCCATTAGTCCTGTAGTACCCCGGGGGCGAATACATTAACCGAAGATATTAAAATTTCTGTGTCTGCCTGAATTGCATTAACAAAAATCAAATTATAAAATTATATATGTAATTATATATCTATCCGAATATATCTATCCGAATCCGATGTATTTTCTTTGAATAAGTATTTCGTGTTTGGCCCTAATAAATAATAAATAATTGTAAATTTATGTAACACTTAAAAGGGGGTGTTTTATGTTTTATATCTTTTATTCTCTTTTATTCACTTTCTATTCTATTATGTATGGATATTATATTATGTATGGAAAGATTCGATTAGCGAAATCTTGCTGACCTACACAGCTTAAACAAAATAAAAAAAAACGAGGAAATGTTTAACGTATATGTATCCTTCTATTCTATTTTTGTGAAAAAGGTTTTTGACCCCCTCGATTTTGAATTTAAAAATGAAAATATTTAACAAATATTTAACCCTAACTTTTAATCTATTATTAAATATATTATTAAATAGAAATTCTTTTTCATTTTAAATTAAGAGGACTTGCTAAAACTTATTCAGAAACTTCTTTACCGATTTGTAGCTATATTCTTTATTTACCGATCTATAGCTATATATAAAATCTCTCTTCTATATTCTAAAGAACATTATAGAACAAAGGGATATAGATTATGATGTCTACAAACCAATGACTATTCATGATTCCATAATTGAATCAATTCCATACTGGTTCCAAATTAGAGGGATGTTATGGTAAAACTTCGTTTGAAACGATGTGGTAGAAAGCAACGTGCGACTTGAAGGACACGATCCATTGTGGATTCTTTCTTATATCCACCATTTTCAATTTCTATAGGAATGAGGGTGCTCTTGGCTTCGACATCCGTTGGTAACCTAAATAGTCCACGATGGAGCTCGAGTAGAAAGTATTAATTCATTTCTCAGGACAAGAATCTAGGGTTAATGCAAATCAATAAATTGGAGCAACTTCGTGAATATATCTTCGATATAGAAATGGAAGGGATCCCATTCGAGCAAGTTTCCAATTCAAAAGGAAAATTTCTTGGAATTAATCAAACCCTTTCGATCCAAAGTGTATCACGCGGGAATCTATTGTCCGTAGGATTCTTTGATAGAAGGAAATAAAAAAAAGGGGTATGTTGCTGCCATTTTGAAAGGATTAAGAAGGACCGAAGTAATGCCTAAACCCAATGATTTAAAACAAAGATAAAGGATCCCAGAACAAGGAAACACCGTTTTAATCGTCTCACTAACTGGGCCAGACTTAAGAATCCAAATAGATTTTAACCGAGACAAAGAAAAAAGGGGGAAAAGACCACTCAATAAACGAAAGATTCTCTTTTGAATTATTGGAGAGTTATCTAACTTGAGTTATGAGTAAGAATGGTTTTTTTTATAAAAGAAGAAGAAAAAACAGACTTAAACTCCAGTCTAATTGATTTGATGATTTTATAGAACCTTTTGTCATTTATGGAATTTATTCGAATTCCATACCATAGATAAAACTTCAAATCCAATTCTTTTTTTTTCTCGAGCCGTACGAGGAGAAAACTTCCTATACGTTTCTAGGGGGGGTGTATTGTTCATCTACATCTATCTCAATGAGTTGTCTATCGAATCGTTGCAATTGATGTTCGATCTCGAAGAGAAGGAAAAGATCTTCAGAAACTAGGTTTTTATGATCCGATAAAGAATCAAACTTATTTAAATGTTCCCGCCATTCTCTATTTCCTTGAAAAAGGGGCTCAACCTACAGGAACTGTTCAGGATATTTTTAAAAGGGTGGGGGTTTTTAAGGAATTTTATTCTAATCAAACGAAATTCAATTAAGGATTAAGGAAATACAAAAAAGGGGGGCAGTTATTTGTATATAACTTTGGATAACCTTTCTCTACTCTTTTTTATTACCCCCCCCTTTTTTTCCTTTTCCCGTTCTATTCGTATCTATTTATCAT